GGGTTTCCGTCATATATCATATATAGTGAAGTGATATCCTGATTCCCACAAAAGAGAATCATTTCTTTCAATACTTACTCATTATTAGTTAATGCTCCTAGTGATTGGATCTATATACTTATTCCGAGAGGAAATATTCAAATGATTATTCATCGAATGACTATTCATCTATTGTATTTTCATTCAAATAGGGGGCAGGAAGGCTCTATGGAAAAATGGTGGTTCAATTCGATGTTGTCTAACGGGGAGTTAGAACACAGGTGTAGGCTAAGTAAATCAATGGATAGTCTTGGTCCTATTGGAAATACCAGTGGAAGTGAAGACCCCGTTATAAATGATATGGATAAAAACATTCATAGTTGGGGTGATAATGACAGCTCTAGTTGCAATAATGTTGATCGTTTCTTCGGTGTCAGGGACATTCGGAGTTTCATCTCTGATGACACTTTTTTAGTTAGGGATAGTAATGGTGACAGTTATTCCATATATTTTGATATTGAAAATCATATTTTTGAGATTGACAACGATCGTTCTTTTCTGAGTGAACTAGAAAGTTCTTTTTCTAGTTATCTGAATTCTAGTTATCTGAATAATGGGTCTAAGAGTGACAATCACTACTATGATCGTTACATGTATGATACTAAATATAGTTGGAATAATCACATTAATAGTTGCATTGACAGTTATCTTCGTTCTGAAATCAGTATTGAGAGTTCCATTTCAAACGGTAGCGACAATTACAGTGACAGTTACATTTATAGTTACATTTGTAGTGAAAGTTTCAATAGTAGTGACAGCGGGAGTTCCGGTATAAGACCTAGCACAAATGGCAGTGATTTCAATATGAGAGAAAGATATAATGATCTCGATATAAATAAAAAATACAGGCATTTGTGGGTTCAATGCGAAAATTGTTATGGATTAAATTATAAGAAATTTTTTAGGTCAAAACTGAATATTTGCGAACAATGTGGATATCATTTGAAAATGAGTAGTTCAGATAGAATCGAACTTTCGATTGATCCGGGCACTTGGGATCCTATGGATGAAGACATGGTTTCTATGGACCCCATTGAATTTCATTCGGAGGAGGAACCTTATAAAGATCGTATCGATTCTTATCAAAGAAAGACAGGGTTAACTGAGGCTGTTCAAACAGGCATAGGTCAACTAAATGGTATTCCCATAGCAATTGGGGTTATGGATTTTCAGTTCATGGGGGGCAGTATGGGATCCGTAGTAGGCGAGAAAATCACCCGTTTGATCGAGTATGCTACTAATAGATCTCTACCTGTTATTATAGTGTGTGCTTCCGGAGGAGCGCGCATGCAAGAAGGAAGTTTGAGTTTGATGCAAATGGCGAAAATATCTTCCGCTTCATATAATTATCAATCAAATAAAAAGTTATTCTATGTACCAATCCTTACATCTCCTACAACCGGTGGAGTGACAGCTAGTTTTGGTATGTTGGGAGATATCATTATTGCCGAACCCAATGCCTACATTGCGTTTGCGGGTAAAAGAGTAATTGAACAAACATTGAATAAGACAGTACCTGATGGTTCACAAGCGGCTGAGTATTCATTCCATAAGGGCTTATTCGACCCAATCGTACCACGTAATCCTTTAAAAGGTGTTCTGAGTGAGTTATTTCAGCTTCACGGTTTCTTTCCCTTGAATAAAAATTCACTCAAGTAGAGCATTAAATTCAGTTATTTTATTTGTGTTTGTGGCGAACAAGTATTTAGTTTATTGGAATCAAAGTAAAAATAAGAAGAATGGAGTTTTCCTTAAGGGCATAAGATCTAATTGTAGAAAGAATCAGAAGTTTCGGATAATTACTTTTTCTTTTTTCCGCCAGATCTCTTTTTTCTACCTATATTCATAATTAGTAATCAGGAAGCCTCTATCAACAGGATAAAAGAGTGAATTCTTCCTTCCGCGAAATTAGGAAAATAAAAAGAATTTCATGTTCCCTTCTTACGTATTATACGTATTATAGAACGTATTATAGATATATAGATATAGAATAATTCAAATATAGAAAATATAGAATAGAAATCTTGCATATTTCTATATTTCCAGAGAACTCACATTTTTACTAGGAATCCCTGTTGGATCGGATTCGTTAGAATCCTTTGGGAACTTGACTTGTAAGAAACTCTTTCTTTATTAGAAGGACAAGAGGACAAGAATAATAAAGTGGATTATTATATATCTATTTCATGTAGAAAGGTGAATAGGTATACTTATTTAGTTCTACATTCCTTGCACTTATTATTATATACTTATAATAGATATACTTATCATAAGATATCTTTATAACAGGTACAAATATTAAATCGAGGTATCCATTCTATGACAACTCTCAACTTACCCTCTATTTTTGTGCCTTTAGTGGGCCTAGTATTTCCGGCAATTGCAATGGCTTCTTTATCTCTTCATGTTCAAAAAAACAAGATTGTCTAGATCCGATGGGATCAAATCTCATCAATTTATTTCACGACTTGGACTTGGATCATAATACAGACATCTATTTAGTGGAATATCGTACAACATGTGGCTTCCTCCGAACACAAATGAAAGAGCTGTTATGCATGTGGAAACATGATATATGGATAAATGCATTATAGCTATTTATTATAGCTATTTAAAAATAGATCAGCAGATGTCTGAAATGGAAAGTCAATGTATCTATGTAGATATCCATAGTGGGATCATATGAAGGGGATGTTCTTTTTTTCTATCTAACCAATTCGATGAATTACTCCTAATGGTTCACATCATAATAGTGCTAGTTGATGAGAGTTACTTCGGGAACAAAAAAAGTAAAGTCAAATTATTTGGGTTATTCTCTCAATTCCAATAAACTGCAACTGGATCTAGTATGAATTGGCGATCAGAACGTATATGGATAGAACTTATAACGGGGTCTCGAAAAACAAGTAATTTCTGCTGGGCCTGTATCCTTTTTTTAGGTTCACTAGGATTCTTATTGGTTGGAACTTCTAGTTATCTTGGTAGGAATCTGATATCCTTATTTCCGTCTCAGCAAATCATTTTTTTTCCACAAGGGATCGTGATGTCTTTCTATGGAATCGCAGGTCTGTTCATTAGCTCCTATTTGTGGTGCACAATTTCGTGGAATGTAGGTAGTGGTTATGATCGATTCGATAAAAAAGAAGGAATAGTGTTTATTTTTCGTTGGGGATTTCCTGGAATAAATCGTCGCATCTTCCTTCGATTCCTTATGAGAGATATCCAGTCGATTAGAATAGAGATTAAAGAGGGTCTTTATCCTCGTCGTGTCCTTTATATGGAAATCAGAGGCCAGGGAGCCGTTCCCTTGACTCGCACTGATGAGAATTTGACTCCACGAGAAATTGAACAAAAAGCTGCTGAATTGGCCTATTTCTTGCGCGTACCAATTGAAGTATTTTGAAATGAACTGAAGAATGAATGCTTTCTCAGCATTGTGGAAAGAACTCAGGAATCCTCTTTTTTATAGACCTTAACTGAAGTTTTTTCAGAACGCTCATTCGAACAAAAGCAGACGTATATGGAACAACCAGAAACCAAAGTGGTTTTTGTCCACCAAAACAATTTTTATGCATATGGAAATCCACTCAATTCTTTCATACTAGTAACAAGTCTAATAATATGGATTCATCACATATATCAGAACATTTCATAATACAGAATTCATCTTTTTGGGTCCAATATTTTGAATTGATATGTTAGATATAGATGGATCATATCTTGTAAATTACCTCTCTTTTCTTTTGTCAATCGATGTTTCTTTTTATCCTTTCTTTTGCTCCTTGATGATCAAATGATTGGATCTCTTATTCTTATAACTATAACCATCCAATTTCGCTCTTGTTTTGCCACTCGTTTTTGATTTCATCATCAATATTTTTCAGAAATTTCCCTCACTTATTCCTGGTATGGGTAGCCAGCGAAACTTTTCGAAATAATTGATCTAGAAACAATTGATCTAAGGGGGTTCTTTCGTCTCGAAATCCGAATAATATTCATTACTTGAAGCGGCTCTTTCGGGCATTCATCGAAAGGATGCAATTGCTTCGAATTTGACCAATTGAGATATCTGGAAACAATATTTTATTTTATTATTTCTTCATTTGAAGCGGACCCTTATTCTATTTCTATATTTTTTCTAGATCCAAGGATAATTACAAAAAAAAAAACAGGGAATAGATCCACAGGTTGGATACCTTGTTATAGAACTCATGCTTCATAGAAATATCAGATCGGATAGAGTCGACGAATGAGGTGGGTTCATTAACAATTCACAGATGAAAAATGCCAAAAAAGAAAGCATTCACTCCCCTCCCATATCTTGCATCTATAGTATTTTTGCCCTGGTGTATCTCTCTCTCATTTAATAAAAGTCTGGAATCTTGGGTTACTCATTGGTGGAATACTAGGCAATCCGAAACTTTTTTGAATGATATTCAAGAAAAGAACGTTCTAGAAAAATTCATAGAATTAGAAGAACTATTCCTTTTGGACGAAATGATAAAGGAGTACCCGGAGACACATATACAAAAGCTTCGTATCGGAATCCACAAAGAAACGATACAATTGGTCAAGATGCACAATGAGGGTCATATCCATACCATTTTGCACTTCTCGACAAATATAATCTGTTTCGCTATTCTAAGTGGTTATTCTATTCTGGGTAATGAAGAACTTGTCATTCTTAATTCTTGGGTTCAGGAATTCCTCTATAACTTAAGCGACACAATAAAAGCTTTTTCTATTCTTTTATTAACGGATTTATGTATCGGCTTCCACTCGCCCCATGGTTGGGAACTAATGATTGGCTCTGTCTACAAAGATTTTGGATTTGCTCATAACGATCAAATTATATCTGGTCTTGTTTCCACTTTTCCAGTCATTCTAGATACAATTTTTAAATATTGGATCTTCCGTTATTTAAATCGTGTATCTCCGTCACTTGTAGTGATTTATCATTC